TCCAAACCTTCATTCTTGAAACGTTAGCTCTTCATTAAGTATATATGGACTGTGAAAAGACTCTCCTTACGTTCTTGACCCGAAAGAAAGAACCCCTATCGTTTCAAGCTTCCTCTTCGCGCCCGATTTCGGAGGCTAGGGTATAGCATGGTTAAAGGCCTCTTCGTACCCCGTAAAGTAAGAAGAGTTCGGGTAAGGGCTCTTTAAGGTCTTCACAAGAGCTAACGCTTCCAACAGGGTCTCAGTTGATTGAGTAAGGCTTACCGCAACGAATTTCTTTCTATGAGATGAGCGAGCTGCCCGGGACTATACCGACACCCGGGAAGCAAGCTACTTTGCTAATTCAATCCAATATAAACTAAATCTAAATTTTATATTAAAAAAAGGGTGGTCTACGCTAAAGGAAGCGCGATTACCGGTAAGCATAAAAGTATTCAGTGTTCCCTCGATCCGGTCTTTCAATGTACCCCGTTATCTAAGTCCTACGAGTTATCAAAGGTGGATGCCCCAGTTCAAGTGGGAAGCTCTCTTGCAAGCCAGTCGCAAGCAAGCGACCTATATTATGTCCCGAGCAGAAGTATTCATTCGTAGGGATGCCTAAGACAGCTGAAGCCCTCTTGGTTGTGCCCTATAAAAAATGTCCTACAAATAAGCCCAGCCCTTACACCAAAACCAAAGCACACCACATCTGAAAAAACTGTACTATCAATAGTATAGACAAACCTGATTTGGTGAAGTCAAAAATCTCGAAATCTCGTAAGAGAAGAGAAATGGTATCGTATAGTTGAGAAGAGCCGTAGGAGAAGAAGCTTCATAAATGAAATTCAATGACAAATATCGATTTCGAAAGTGTATCACGAGAGAAAGTCATTAGTCGATACTGGTGTTGCTGCTTTGCCGGTTGTAGCTTCCCCTTTTCCCATGCACTTATCGACTCTTCCTTTCCCGATCCTTAGCAGCACATTCTTCGTTCGCTCGTTAGCTACTCTCTCGTTAGCAGCCTTCGAGACCATCGCTTCCGAACCCCCCTGCCCTGTGACTTACCAGCTGTATGCAGCAACTCTGGGTAACACCTTTCCTTCAGCAACAATAGGCTAATAAGACTACTTTAGCAACCTCGGTTAAAGACAGGCCGAAAGACCAGAACCCTCAGGATGAAACAATAGGTGCAAACCCCTCTCTTCCGTGTGTTAGGCCGTATCCAATGCTTTATCAACCGACGCACACGCACTCTTGATTCGACAACAAGTAGGAAGTAAAGTTCGAATAGGATGTGTTAAGCAAATAACAAGCTTGAATTTTAAGGAAAGCTGGACACATCGCCTAACCCTTAGTTTAGCCTTAGCCATTGAAGGTGCTGCGAAAGATGGATTTGTGAATGAGACGGGGATAATCTCAAACTCGAATGAGACAAGGACAAATAGGACAAAGAAATTAGTGACCTGCGAACCAGCTTTCATGGGCCTGATCCGGCCTATTAGCGGTTGGAGTCACCGGCGAATCCTAGCTTTCATCTCGCTCCCCTTCCGTGCCTACATCTTAATAAAAGGAAGGAGCATGAGAGAGCCCTTAGCTAGCCCCGGGAAGATCTGCTTTTCGATTCAGGAAAGCAGAACCATGAAAGGAGGAAATCGTTTTAAAAATCTCTAGCTCTTTTCCACCAGCGGGAGTTCTTTACTAGGGATCTAAAAGAAAGGGAATCAAAGAATGGATTCAGAAAGTAGAAGCATGAAAGCTTCAAAGAAAGGGATTTGTAAAACCTTTCCCTTAAAGGAAACTCGTATACAAGGGAACCTATTGGGAAAGGATGTTCGTAGATCAGATCGAGGAAAAGAAGTTGCCCTTGGAGTTGTAAACTTAGCTTCCAGTCTTCCCCACGGATACGAGATAACTATATACGAGATTCTGAATACTCTATTCTGAAAGATAGGATTTGAAATCAACCGAAGGTGGGACTCTTCAAACTATTTATTTTCCCTTTTCCGAAATCTCGTGCTAACAGAAATTCGTTATTTGAAGATGCGCCAAACCCCGAGAATTGGACATGAATGCCTCGGGAGTTCTCATTTTTGAGGTTCGCTTTTCCATTATTTCGTATAGTAAAGTGTTTTCACGAAAAGGTGTTTTTGAGTGGCCAAAACCCGACTTTTTGGCATGATTGGAAGATTTTCAAGTGAGCCTAGTCTTATGCTTAACACATTGAATTCGTAATTATTCGATAACCAGCATTTCCTACGGGTGATTGATATTCGGGAAGACCACCTATCCGAACCTGCTCTTTCTGAGGAGAAAATGCCTTAAGTGGGGCCCTGCCCTTATGTATTGATCCAGCCGCTCAAACCCGGGTCGACGATTTCCACTCGTAAAGGGACATTTGAACGGAACTTTTGGCTACTCCCTTACCGAGAAAAGATAGCACGCCTATTTCCACTCTGAGGAGCCTCCTCTGATCAGACTTTGTGCATCTCGCCCTGTGGCAAATGTTACCAGCTCAATTTCCCTTCGTAAGGGCCCATGGCCAGTCTACTATTTTCAACTCCCCTGCCGGCGAAAGATAGCAATTTCACTAAGTTCAAGGAAGTATGAAAGGAATTCAGCTTTCGATTCTCATCTCCTCGCCCAAGCCCTACCACGTGCCACTTACCCGACTCTTTTTACCGGAAATAGGATCCCATCTCCACGGCCAATTTGATATAGAGAAATCGCACGATATCACACCCTCGTATTCCCTTTGCGGGGGTCGAAAGTCGAGTTTATCTTAACTGGGATCGAGGTTCCTGAGGCATGGAACAATGAATCCCCAATGGGGAAGTCAAGGCAAAAGAGAGGTTCTTCTATCTCCACCAAAAGGGACTATTCAAAGTCTTTTCTTTGTCCGATACTTAGCACGGTAAAGACATGGGAGGCCGGGGAAGCTACGACCGGTAAAGCGTGGAAAACCGGAACTCACTGGGACATAAGCGCCGGAAAACACCAGTATCTCTTTAGCAGCCTAACCGGAGAAGCGAAGGAACAGTCCATAAGTGCATGGGGAAAGGCAGCTACAAAGCACCAGTTTCTGAGGGACAACCAGTATCGTGTAAACACCAGCAGGAGAACCGACTAATCGGAGGAAAGCGCCAAGGGTAAATACCAAAGTCAAGGTCAAAGATTGGCCTGTTGAAACCAACCAAACTCAATGTCTTTCTTTCTCCTCTACGCCCAGTCTTATAACACCCTACTCTATTCCTTATTCAAATCTCGTTTCTTGTTGGAGAAGAAGGTTGGAGTGATCTCAGCCGTGGGATTTCATTGATTAGCCATTGGAGGACCAAAAGTCCAGTGCGGAAACCACCAGTCTAACCGTAGCTTCAGATCTTGGATATGCCGATCAACAGGTGAACATCAGACTTATAAGGATTGACCAATTTCGCACAAAAACCTAGCCTCGCGGGTGATGACCTTTTTGAGGGTAAAAAACTAGCATTCTTCTTTTCAGAGGCCGATGTTCCTTTGTTCCTTATGAGAAAAGAGGAGAAACTGATCGACAGAAAGCAGGATCATCCGTTTGGTCTTGTTGCAAGGTAGCTGCATAAGCAACAAATAGAACAGGTGTTCCCGGGCTGCTTGTTGCTTTGTAGCTTGCAGCTAAGGAGCCCCGTAGCTAATGAAGCTAAGAAGAGCAAGGAAGCCTTCTTGATGAGTCCCCGAAAGGTCGATCCAAGTCTTGTCCAAAGAAGCAGCCTCCCTTGCCTGAACTCTGCCCTCGAGCCCTGCCATCGATCGTGGATTCCGACTTCTATCTCGGGCCTGCCCTCTTGCTTCATACATGCGGGCATTGCTTCCATGAATAGCATAAATCCCATGCGTCGTATTCCCATGTCTCTTGCCAATGCCTTTGTATTGCAAATCTTCCATACCTACCTTGATCGTGCTACCTCGTCTTCTAACATGAAGTCTTCCTTTGATCTATTCATGTACATTTACGGGAGTACATTCAAATCATTCCCGTCTCAGGGTCAAACAAAAGGAACTTTGCCCCTCTCATCCGTATTAGACCATGAAGTCTGCCGCGGCTCTATCCATATCCACGTACGGATACATTCCTTCAGATAAGAAGGAACATTGCGTCATAGAAGAAGGAAAGGACTAGACTATTGGTTTAGCTTGCATACCGACTCCTACACTTGATCAAGAAAGGTAGCAACTACTAGTAATAGAGCAACTAGTGGTACCTATTAAATAAGGCCTAAAGACTAGACTAAAAGCCCCAATCCGTGTACTCGTCGAACCCCGGACCCCAGCATTATCGAGGACGCCTAGCAACCTCCTGCAAAGGTCCTACAGGGCGTGGGCGGATTCATGCTATATTCATTCCGGCTTAGGAACTTTGATTAGGTCAGGCTTAACCTACCCTTCTCGGGCATTAGCACCCTTGTCGCATTCCGCCGGTCAAGAGCTACTTCCCCGAGCAAGAGACCTATTCATTACGCGCCTCCCTCAGAGACTCGGAGAGTGGAAGTGAAATAAGTAGTGGAATAATCAACAGCTGGAAGTGCTGCTGCAGAAGAAGAGAGCAAAGCTTTTTTTTCCACGCTTTTAGCCGCCCATGATCTTTCTCCCTTATCAAAAGAGGGTCGACTGGATATACATGTTTTGTTTTTGTCAAAGACATAGAAGATTGCCCAGATAAATCCGTTACTATATAGAAGAGACGAGAGCCTTAACCTTAAAAACCAACGGTAAGCTGTGAAAAAGAGATGCTCGGTGGTGGAATAATAAAAAGAACGGGTGCAAGCGGGGCAGGTGAACTGCCAGTGATCCTGGTGAACCCATTCGAGGATGTCAAAGATTTCTCTACATTGACCGGTTTGATATAAAAGAATTGCGATCAAAGCAACCCCTGTGGGGCATTGTCCCGTCATAGACCCAAAAGTCTAGAAGTCTAGTTTAAAGGCATTAAAGCGGATTCTGCAGAGACACTTCCTCAAAGAGCGGAAAGAGTTGGATAATCAACAGCTGGAAATACCAGAAATGCTACTGCTCAAAGAGATCCGCCAAGTTGAGTTCGTACTTTATAAGCATATGGTTGGGCAGCCTACCCAAAGCCGAATAAGGAGATCCTAGCCCATTGATTCGGTGATTTAGAGAAGGGTTCGCAGCAACTACTAAACTTCTGACAGACGACCCTGTTTTCTATATTTTATATAGAAGAATAGCGAGAAAAGCGGGACATGCGGGAGATTCTGGAGTGGTCTTGAACCATACGCGTTTACTTACTGCTTTATTTTCCCTCTCGGGAGGAATGGAATGGATAGTGAATTGCTGGACAGAGATCCAGGAAGTGAAAAAAAAACCTCATCTGGCTACGACTATTTGGATTTGGACGAGACGCCTACTTCACACGCTTTCCTGTTCTCCACAGGAATGCCAGAACCAGAGGTTTACTTATCCTGGAGGAAGGTGTCTCAGGAAGAGAATAGGCTGATGCCGCAAATCCGGTGTTATAGAATCCGCTGTTCTTAGTAACGACACTTGAGTTTTTTAGGGTTCCCCCTTCTTCTGACTAAGACCCTTTTTGGTCCAATGCTATAATGTAAGGCACTTGCCTATTCTCCTTTTTTCCTTCCTGTGCAGCAGGCTAATGTGCAAGTATCGAGGTTTCGACCCCAAAACTAGGAAAAAACCATACCCACGTCGTCGCTTTAGTCTCGCTGGTCGAGCATCGTCTGCTAATTCTCGACCGTATGCTGGGTTGAGCTAGTCGGGTCAAATCATGATTGTAACTATCATTAGGTGGTACGTGGAGACCTGCCCCCTCTATTATTTCGGGATCTCTCCAAATCATGAATCTCGAGAGGCAAGGGCAAAAAATAGGGAAAAAACAGCTGTTCTGGACCCCGGAGGTCTAATCCCTCTATACATTGCTTTCAAGTAGCAGGAATAACTCATAGACCTGACGGAAAAGGGAAGAAGAGTTCTGTTGCTACTTTGGGTCTAGCTCTTGACTTTTCGGTTTCACTTTCACTTTAGAAGGCCAGTGCGCCGCTTATGATATGCTTTATGATAGAAAGACTTTCTATTCCTTTTCTTTTAGCACTTTGCAGCTACTTTTGCAGTATCAGAAAATGGGTGTCCAAGCGGGGAAAGCCTAAAACCAGTATAGACTAAACATAAACAGCCTAGCGGAGACAAATCTAGGAAAGGAATAGGAGAAAATGCACTTTCTGAAAGCTTTTTGGAACTCATCCAAGATCTTAAAATCCCTATACAACGGAAAAAACGGGAAGCAGAGAAGCAGAAACTGGGGAAGCAGCTACTTTGCCGTTTAGCCGGAGAAGCGAAATAAGGGGCTTCGTCCCCTACAACTACTTATACTTAGGGTGAAACCACTACACCAGTCTAACCAGTATAGACTAACCGGAAAGCGTAAAACCGGAAAGCTACAAAGCAGCTCCGAACAACCACTAACGAGAAAGCAAGAAGGAGAACGAGAAAGCAAAAAGGAGCGAGACACTTTTTTTATTATATTCTAGGGTAATCCCCTCGTAGCCGCTAAACGAAAGGGCTTTCGCCACGTATAGCGACTTTGCAGCTCGTAGTCGTGGAAAGCAGCTACGCCACACCAAACGGGGAATCTTTCCTTTCGGCAAAAGCAGTATTGGAAAAAAGTATCCTAACTCCCCTAACAGGCAGGAAAGCGGAAGCCAGGGAAGCAGAAAACGCGGAAAGACGTGTAAAAGCAGTATCGACTAACTCTCCTAACTGGTTTTTCTCCTCTCCTTAGCTCTACGCGCTAAGCTATATGAACCTTAGCGAGTCTGCTGTCTCGACTAATAAGCTAACCAGGGACTCATCTCGGAGTCCACATTCATCCACTGAAGGTGGGACAAAGAAAAGAATTGAATTACCTCTACTTAGCAGAAAACAGGGAAAGCCTCGACAAAACAGTTTAACCACCGAAGCTTACCGCAGCTAACGAGAAAGAAGGCTTTCGCCTGTCCCATTCTGATTCCTCTGCGGATTATCCCAACCTTCTGGGTCGACTAAACCCGTATAACCGGAAAAGCTGCAACTTTGCAGTCGTCCTATATGCGAAAACGGCAAAAGCAGCCGCCGAAGCTAGGAGAGCAGGAGAACCGATCCGCCGCGGCAAAGCAGTATCTACAAAGTAGTCGTCCTATAAGCGCCTAACCTCCAACCCCAAAACCTGTCTCGAGTAAACCTGTCTAACCTACAAGCGACTTTCCAAACGGGAAAACGGGTTTCACCGGAGAAGCGAGGAGAAAGCAGAGGGTAGCTAAGCGGAAACCAGTAACGACCAACCCCCAAAGGGAAAAGCTGTATCGGAGACTCTGTATCGACTAATAAGCTAACCGGAAAACTGGTATTCAAACGGGGCTCGTATTTTGGTATACCACCTAAAAGAAAGACTTGGTTGTTGTTGGAACCTTGGATAGTATGTCTATGTCCGCCGTGGGTATAAAGATGACTGACCGTTAGCGTCATTCCTTTCTTCCTTTTCTCTACCTTATGACTACCCTACCCACTCTATACCTATACCATATTTCTTTCAAGCAAACGTAGCGAAAGCGGGTGCTTGAGCGAGTGATAGGTCGGGTAGAGACCGTATGCTCTGGTCCGAAACGTCCCCAAGGATCTGCCTACACTACAGCAGAAGGGGGGACGACCCGCCGAATTCACATCAGAAATCGCCAACATGAACACAAACGAAATCTTGAATTGCGTATAGAAACAAAATGAACCACTTCTATTCTCGGAGCTGAGGTATATGAAGAATGGCTTTTTGGTCCCTTTCGTCCAGTGGTTAGGACATCGTCTTTTCATGTCGAAGACACGGGTTCGATTCCCGTAAGGGATAGGTACTCATTCCCGGCCGCTTTCAGTTAGTGTTCATTGCTGAGTGATCGCTCGCTATCTGGCTGGAAAAGGTGGTCCGGAAGCTTCCTCTCTCCCAGCACAACAAGCAAGACGAGATCACCATTTCTCTCAGTAATGGACTTCCTTGAATTCTTCCTTAGCCAACGATGTCCTTTCATCTCGAATCTCCGACAGACAGAATCTCCATGCATGCGTTCTTTCTCTCCTCCCCTCAGCCATACATCTCTTTATTTTTCTTTTGGCCGTTTTTGTTAGGCATTGAACCCCACCTTAGGTGCTGAGTGGTGTCCTCTCCTCCCTAATAAAAAATTCCGTCTATGGAGCCTAAAGCTTCAACCATGGCAGTAAGCAGTAAGTTGGCCTAGTCTCTCGCCCAGCCTTCGCCTTCTGAAGTGGCCGAGTTGAAGCGTTCAACGGTTCTTCGCCACCTTTCTTTTTCAAGGTTGAGCTTGTGAAATTGAAGCTAATGCTATGCCCCTTGTTCAAGAGAAAGCGAGGACTTTATTTTAGCTACCGGCCCAAACAAAAAAAAGAGATTAGCCTCTTGATCGATCGATTGATTGGATCGAAGTACGAAGGGGTTGATTGAAGTGTGAGATCAGCCCAAGACTAAGGCCGAGCAACTAGCTGCTGCAGGATTGGACGTCTATCTATCTCACCACGCTCCCCTACTCCTAACAAGGCCGGCGGAAGGAATGCTCTGCTCATCTTTCTTACGGCTCATTACCGCAGCGCTCGAAAACCCCTTCGGCTTCTTCCATTCAAAAAGGTAGTTTTTCCTATTCTTATTGGTAAATAACGTCTTGAAGTGAAGCGAAGGCATTATTGAAGAAGGAAAGAGATGGCGGGTCGGTGCATTAGGTAGGAGAGACCTGCCTTAACCGCAAGTGCATTCGCTATTCGATTCCATCCTCAATCCCACAAAAATTGGATTCCTTTGTATCTCTTCTTTACTTTTAAGTGAGAAGGGGGGTGACAAAGGGTATACTTTCTTCTCTCTATGTCGCCGTCTCATCAATGAGCGTAGATTAATTAATAGATATGAGATATAGCTTTTGTGCTTGTCAATCTCTATCCCATTCTTCAGGTATAGTTTTCTTTGATCACAGATCGACAGGTGAGTAGTCCTTTCTCCCCCTTTCGTCATAAGGCGTGGTCTGACTCTGAGAAAAACCATTCCTGTGTTTAGGTCCCTACTAAGCAGAATTCGTAAACTATGCAAAGGCTATTTGAAGACTTTTTATTTTATAGCAATAAAAGCAAAAACAATTCTCAACGCCCTTACGAGGTAGTGATGAGTTAAACTACTCGTGTTGGCATGGAAGTCAGCCCGGTAAACTGATTCCATTCTGCTACTAGGGTTCCAAACCTTCCCCTTAGCTCTATAAAGACCTTTTCAACTCAAAAAAAAGATGCTAAAGCTATTTATAGTTGTTCGGAAGGATTCGTTTACTTCCTGCAAATTGCTTATGTAAGAACTAGTAGAAAGAAAAGAAGAAGGGCAGCATTGATAGATCGTTGAATGGGAATCGTCTTAGCAACTGGCTATAGACATGAGTCAAAGCCGCCGAGAGAGGAGAGATCATTTTCATGAGAGAGGGACGAGCAAGTGACAGATTGGGAAAAAAATAGGTAGGCCTTTTCTGAGCGGTCATTTAGAGGCCTTGTTAGCGACCCATCATTCTTCCCTAAGCTGTCAGAGTCCGATCGAAGCGAGCAAGAGATAGAAGAATCATCGCTCATAGATGTGAATTGAGAAAGCAAGCCCAAATTCTTTTTATTTAATTAGGCTCTATAGTCTGGTCCCTGTACCTGGTAAGGTCTGATTGTTATCTGTAAGTCTTGTTTTGACCGCGGGAAGGTGAACTTTGCAAAAGTGCTTATTTGGTTGGGAAAAAGAAGACTTCTGACTCCAAGCCTACCCTACCCGAAACCGAAAAAAAGTTTCAGCTATTTATGTAGCCTCTTGTCGATACTACTAGTCTTGTCGCTACCTACTCGAAAAATCCCTTCTATACTACTCAACAGAAGGAAAAATCCCATCAAGATAGATTGAATCGACGACCTATACTTAAACTAAAGGCACAAGGGAATCAAGAGTTCAAGAGCACAGAACAGAGGAAATGCACATGGGTCTCCTTGAAGAACGAAGTCTAAGATAAAGAAAGGTAGAGTGGGCGCACTTTTGCTCTGCTTGGATTGGCATGGCTGTCCCCCTTTGCTAGTGGAGGCTCGGCCTTTGACTCCGCTTGCCTCTACTTTTCATGTCAAGCGTACAAGTGTAGTTTAGTGGGATTGACTTCTAAAGACAGGAATTCTTTTTTTTGAATCTCCCCTGTATAAGTCGACGTCTTAACCTGACTTCCTGAGCTCAGTTGATTGTTGAAGCAGTAGCTCTGGATCGAGAGCTGGGTGCTTACCTTATTATTATGAAAAGGAGAAAGGGCTTTTTTTCTTTTTATAGATGTTGAGGTTGAGTCAGGGGGGTTTGCTGGCTAACTCGTGCAATCAACGACAAATTCCTTCGCCTTAGTAAGCTAGCTTTGTAAGCTAAGCAAGCCTGGTTCTCCGGGCTTTCTCCCTTCTCGACCAGACGAAGGAGATATGAATTCCATTCAGGCGGGTAAGGGCTTGACCGTGTCTTTTCTCGGGTCGGAGGCGAAAACTGGAAAGTTCATCATTCAGTGGTGGGCTGTTCATAGAAAAGAAGGCGTCGCCCAACGAGTGGCAGATCTAGATAGAGTCTCGCTCATAGAAGAAGAGTACGCGCGCTAGCGCGCTACGGCTTAGGCAGTTGATCGGATCAGATAGCCCTTCGGGCAACCAACCAAACCCGGCGGCACATCCAATTCCATTCCGATCAACAACTTGGAGGTATGGCTGAGTGGCTTAAGGCATTGGTTTGTCGACATACAAGAAGATTGTATCATGGGTTCGAATCCCATTTCCTCCGGCACGGAAATGAAAGGGGCGGGCGAAATTACGTGAGAGAAAGAACCTCTTGGTGGAGTCCAGTCCCCCGAATAGCACTACTTAGTGACTAGGATCCGAAGGAGTTGCGCCTTGTTTTTCTTTGACCGGCCTATCTTCTTTCTATAAGCAAGCTCCCTCCGGCCGTCCACCAGGGACTGGACGGCTCTCGGTTCTTGAGCATGTTGGGGGATTAGGCGGCAGTTGAAAGAGCTGCTCGAAAGCTTGACGAACAAGCGAAAAAGCCTATCTATTCTTATTAGTCAAGGGCTTTTCCCTTACTAGTTAAGTGGTAAGGCAGGGCGCTATTCGATGAATAAAACATACTTTAGGAAAGTGGTTCAGGTAGCTCAGCTGGTTAGAGCAAAGGACTGAAAATCCTTGTGTCAGTGGTTCGAATCCACTTCTAAGCGGGCGAAGGGTCTTTAGACACGTAGCCGGGAGCAAGCCGGATTTTGAAATTCAAGTGAAAGAGTAAGCCAAAAAATGTGAGCGCTCCTGCACTATACGGCTGCGTCCCCCTATCTTGTCTTGCTGGAGGCAGATTTTCTAAAAAAAGCGGTTTATTATTCGGATTGGTTCTCGCATCCCTGTGCCCAAAAGGATGGGCGAGTTCGGTTTGAGTCTTCATCGATCGGGTGGATCTATATGCTCCAGGGTGGTGAGACGAGGTGTAGCGCAGTCTGGTCAGCGCATCTGTTTTGGGTACAGAGGGCCATAGGTTCGAATCCTGTCACCTTGATGTGGCGAATACAAAAAAAAGTAATGTCGGAGAAATAGGAAAGATCAATTCCGTGTCCGAAAAGGAAGAGATTTTAAGTCACTTGACCGAAGTCAAGGAAGATAAGCAGGTTCGCAATATAAATTCTAGTATATCGACCCCCCTTCAAGTCCCTCTCTTAAATCCTTACTTTTAAAAAGTTCGCTTTAGCGAAGGTAGCGTCCTAAAGGGCATCCTACTTATACTAGTAGGTAGGTCCCCTTCGTGTTATATTATTCTTATTCTATTTATTAGATCTCTCAATCAGGACATACTCGGATCATATTCTGGTGGCCAAGAAGCAAAGAAGGAAAGGACTTACTTCCACAGGAAGGACTGAACGAGTGAACGGAGTCAGGAAGGAGATGTCTTATGACTACCAACCAAACACGGAACAAGGAGCCTTTTTCAACCTAAAATACGGGGAAAACGTCAACTTGTCACTGATGGATCGAATCCAAATGATGGATAGTTCGCCTCTGCACCCACTGCTTCTTCGGATGCTTCTCCCACTGGAAAGGAGGAATGAACTGAGACTCGACTCGAAGTGGACCCATTTGGTCGGTCTCGGCTTGGTTCCGTTAATGGTTGAAATGGATGATTTTTGAAGGACCCTTTCCTCTTTTTATACACGGCGTTGGAGCTTTCCCATTAGAGATCGTACCCGCGATCGAAGGAATGCGTTCCACCTCTTGAGCTTCCATTCGTGGGTTTAGAGATCGCTAGGGCCCACCACCTACTTGATTCCTTTCTCCGCTGCTCAATGGTTCTAGTCAGAGGAATAGGAACTGGGATTCGCCCCTTCTCCGCCTATCGGGATTGGGTGCCCCTCTTGCATAAGAACTCCACCTCATGTTTGGGCTTGGCTGGCACCAACCCCTACTGAAAG